GTTGCTTCTAACATAGGGATTGCTAAAAGTCAAATTCGGGAAAAAGAACCGATTGTATGGGAAATACTTCAAGAAGTTATGCGGGGGCATCCTGTATTGTTGAATAGAGCACCCACCTTGCATAGATTAGGCATACAGGCCTTCCAACCCATTTTAGTGGAGGGGCGCGCTATTTGTTTACACCCATTAGTTTGTAAGGGTTTCAATGCAGACTTTGATGGAGATCAAATGGCTGTTCATGTACCTTTATCTTTGGAAGCTCAAGCGGAGGCTCGTTTACTTATGTTTTCTCATATAAATCTCTTGTCTCCAGCTATTGGGGATCCCATTTCCGTACCAACTCAAGATATGCTTATCGGACTCTATGTATTAACGATCAGGAATCGTAGAGGTATTTGTGCAAATAGGCATAATACATATAATCGCGGAAACTATCAAAATAATACAGTTGACAATAATGACTATAAGTATACGAAAGAGAAAGAACTGTATTTTTGTAGTTCCTATGATGTACTTGGAGCTTATCGGCAGAAACGAATCAGTTTAGATAGTCCTTTGTGGCTCCGATGGAGACTAGATCAACGTGTCATTGGCTCAAGAGAAGTTCCCATCGAACTTCAATATGAATCTTTGGGTACTTATCATGAGATTTATGAGCACTATCTAATAGTAGGAAGTGTAAAAAAAGAAATCCATTGTATATACATTCGAACCACTCTTGGTCATATTTCTTTTTATCGAGAAATAGAAGAAGCCATACAGGGGTTTTGTCGGGCCTATTCATACGCTATCTAAACTAATAAATTAGATTAGGTGATGCCCGTGCCCGTAGGAATTCGGGTCTCTCCAGTTTCACTGGTATCATAATTTCTGAATTTTTGCGTGAATCAAGATTGAGATTGAGGAAAGGAAGTTTTCGAATCACTGACTCAGGCCCATTGTCGAATCCTACTCAGCAGAATATAGAGGTACTTATGGCAGAACGGGCTGATCTGGTCTTTCACAATAAAGTGATAAATGGAACTGCTATGAAACGACTTATTAGCAGATTAATAGATCATTTCGGAATGGCATATACATCACACATCCTGGATCAAGTAAAGACTTTGGGTTTCCAGCAAGCCACTGCTACATCTATTTCATTAGGAATTGATGATCTTTTAACAATACCTTCTAAGGGATGGTTAGTCCAAGACACTGAACAACAAAGTTTTATTTTTGAAAAACACCATCATTATGGAAATGTACATGCGGTAGAAAAATTACGTCAATCCATTGAGATATGGTATGCTACAAGTGAATATTTGAGACAAGAAATGAATCCTAATTTTCGGATGACTGATCCTTCTAATCCAGTCCATCTGATGTCCTTTTCGGGAGCTAGAGGAAATGCATCTCAGATACACCAATTAGTAGGTATGAGAGGATTAATGTCGGATCCCCAAGGACAAATGATTGATTTACCCATCCAAAGCAATTTACGCGAAGGGCTTTCTTTGACAGAATATATAATTTCCTGCTACGGAGCCCGCAAAGGGGTTGTAGATACTGCTGTACGAACATCAGATGCCGGATACCTCACGCGTAGACTTGTTGAAGTAGTTCAACACATTATTGTACGTAGAATGGATTGTGGTACTATCCGAGGTATTTCCGTGAGTCCTCGAAATGGGATGACGGAAAAAATTTTTGTCCAAACACTAATTGGTCGTGTATTAGCGGACAATATATATATGGGTCTACGATGCATTGCCGTTCGAAATCAAGATATTGGGATTGGACTTGTCAATCGATTCATAACCTTTCGGGCACAACCAATATATATTCGAACCCCCTTTACTTGCAAGAGTGCATCTTGGATCTGTCAATTATGTTATGGTCGGAGTCCCACTCACGGCGACCTGGTCGAATTGGGAGAAGCCGTAGGTATTATTGCGGGTCAATCAATTGGGGAACCAGGGACTCAACTAACATTAAGAACTTTTCATACCGGTGGAGTATTCACAGGTGATACTGCCGAACATGTACGAGCTCCTTCTAATGGAAAAATAAAATTCAATGAGGATTTGGTTTATCCCACACGTACCCGTCATGGGCATCCTGCTTTTCTATGTTCTATAGACTTGTATGTAACTATTGAGACTCGGGATATTATCCATAATGTGAATATTCCACCAAAGAGTTTGATTTTAGTTCAAAATGATCAATATGTAGAATCAGAACAAGTGATTGCTGAGATTCGTGCCGGAACGTCTACTTTTCGTTTTAAAGAGAAGGTACGAAAACATATTTATTCTGAATCAGAGGGAGAAATGCACTGGAGTACCGATGTCCACCATGCATCTGAATATATACATGGTAATGTTCATCTATTACCAAAAACAAGTCATTTATGGATATTAGCAGGAGGTCCGCGCAGATCCAGTATAGTGTCTTTTTCGCTCCACAAAGATCAAGATCAAATGAATGTTCATTCTTTTTCTTTCGAAGAAAGATATATCTTTGGCCTCTCAATGACTAATCATCGAGTAAGACATAAATTGTTGGATACTTCTGGTAAAAAAGATAGGGAAATTCTTGACTATTCAAGACCTGATCGAATCATATCCAATGGTCATTGGAATTTCATATATCCTTCTATTCTCCAAGAAAATTCTGATTTCTTGGCGAAAAAACGAAGAAATAGATTCATTATCCCATTACAATATGATCAAGAACGAGATAAAGAACTAATGCCTTGTTTTGGTATTTCGATTGAAATACCCATAAATGGTATTTTACGTAGAAATAGTATTCTTGCTTATTTTGATGATCCACGATACAGAAGAAATAGTTCAGGAATTACTAAATATGGGACCATAGAGGTAGATTCAATCATAAAAAAAGAGGATTTGATTGAGTATCGAGGAGCAAAAGAATTTAGTCCGAAATACCAGAAAGTAGATCGGTTTTTTTTCATTCTGGAAGAAGTGCATATCTTACCCGGATCTTCGTTCATAATGGTCCGGAACAATAGTATCATTGGAGTAGATACACAACTCGCTTTAAATACAAGAAGCCGGGTAGGCGGATTAGTCCGAGTGGAGAGAAAAAAAAAAAGTATTGAACTGAAAATCTTTTCTGGGGATATTCATTTTCCTGGAGAAACAGATAAGATATCCAGGCACAGCGGCATTTTGATACCACCAGAGACGGAAAAAAAAAATTCTAAGAAATCAAAAAAATTGAAAAATTGGATCTATGTCCAACGGATCACACCCACCAAGAAAAAGTATTTTGTTTCGGTTCGGTCCGTAGTCACATATGAAATAGCTGATGGGATAAATTTAGCAACACTTTTCCCTCGGGATCTCTTGCAGGAAAAGGATAATGTCCAACTTAGAGTTGTCAATTATATCCTTTATGGAAATGGCAAGTCAATTCGAGGAATTTATCACACAAGTATTCAATTAGTTCGGACTTGCTTAGTATTGAATTGGGACCAAGAAAAAAATGGTTCTATAGAAGAGGTTCATGCTTCCTTTGTTGAGGTAAGGACAAATGATCTGATTCGCGATTTCATAAGAATTGAGTTAGTCAAGTCCACTATTTCGTATACCGGAAAAAGGTATGATAGGGCAAGTTCCGTATTGATTTCTGATAATGGATTAGATCGCACCAATATCAATCCTTTTTATTCCAAGGCGAAGATTCAATCACTTACCCAACATCAAGGAACTATTGGTATTGGTACGTTGTTGAATCGAAATAAGGAATGCCAATCTTTGATAATTTTGTCATCATCCAATTGTTCTCAAATTGGTCCATTCAATGGCTCGAAATATAACAATGTGACAAAAGAATCAGATCCCATAATCCAAATTAGGGATTTGCTGGGTCCCTTAGGGACTATTGTCCCTAAAATAGCGAATTTTTTTTCATCTTACTATTTAATAACTCATAATCATATCTTGTTAAAGAAATATTTGTTACTTGACAATTTTAAACAGACTTTCCAAGTACTTAAATACTGTTTAATAGATGAAAATAGGAGGATTTATAATCCCGATCCATGCGGTAACATAATTTTGAATCCATTCCATTTGAATTGGTGCTTTCTCCATCACGATTATTGTGAAGAGACATCTACAATAATTAGCCTTGGACAATTTATTTGTGAAAATGTATGTCTATTCAAATACGAATCACACGTAAAAAAATCTGGTCAAATTTTAATTGTTCATGTTGACTCCTTAGTTATAAGATCAGCTAAACCCTATTTGGCCACTCCAGGAGCAACTGTTCATAGCCATTATGGAGAAATCCTTTACGAAGGAGATACATTAGTTACATTTATATATGAAAAATCGAGATCTGGTGACATAACGCAAGGTCTTCCAAAAGTGGAACAAATCTTAGAAGTGCGTTCGATTGATTCAATATCGATGAACCTAGAAAGGAGAGTTGAAGGTTGGAACGAACGTATACAAAGAATTCTTGGAATCCCCTGGGGATTCTTGATTGGAGCTGAGCTAACCATAGCCCAAAGTCGTATCTCTTTGGTTAATAAGATCCAAAAGGTTTATCGATCCCAGGGGGTACAGATCCATAATAGACATATAGAAATTATTGTGCGTCAAGTAACATCAAAAGTGTTGGTTTCAGAAGATGGAATGTCTAATGTTTTTTTACCTGGAGAATTAATCGGCTTTTTGCGAGCGGAACGAGCAGGGCGTGCTTTGGACGAAGCGATCTGTTATCGGGCAATCTTATTGGGAATAACGAGGGCATCTCTAAATACTCAAAGTTTCATATCCGAAGCAAGTTTTCAAGAAACCGCTCGAGTTTTAGCAAAAGCTGCTCTACGAGGTCGTATTGATTGGTTGAAAGGCCTGAAAGAAAACGTTGTTCTGGGGGGGATTATACCTGTTGGTACCGGATTCCAAAAATTAGTACACCCTTCAAGGCAAGACAAGAACATTCATTTGGAAATCAAAAGAAAGAATCTATTCGAGTTGGAAATAAGAGATATTTTGTTACACCATAGAGAATTATTTTGTTCTTACGTCCAAAACAATTTCCATGAGACAAATTTCCATGAGACATCAGAACAATCATTTACGCGATTTAATGATTCCTAAGAGCAGATTCTTTCCTTTCACTTTAACTATCTTTCAATTATCTGGTCCGATTATTGATTTGGTAAAAAATAAAATAAGTAATTAAAAGAAATTAATGGTTTGGGTCGTGTATCAACGGTCAATCCCCCGTAGAAGGTTCCATCGGAACAATTATTTATTTCAGGGTACCTCGTCTCTTTGTTAAAAAAAAAGGAAGTCTGGGGAAAAATGACAAGAAGATATTGGAACATCAATTTGGAAGAGATGATGGAAGCAGGAGTTCATTTTGGTCATGGTACTAAGAAATGGAATCCTAGAATGGCCCCTTACATCTCTGCAAAGCGTAAAGGTATTCATATTACAAATCTCACTAGAACTGCTCGTTTTTTATCAGAAACCTGTGATTTAGTTTTTGATGCAGCAAGTAGGGGAAAAAACTTCTTAATCGTTGGTACAAAAAATAAAGCAGCGGATTCAGTAGCATCAGCTGCAATAAGGGCTCGGTGTCATTATGTTAATAAAAAATGGCTTGGTGGTATGTTAACGAATTGGTCCACTACGGAAACGAGACTTCACAAGTTCAGGGACTTAAGAGCAGAACAAAAGATGGGGAAACTCAACTGTCTCTCCAAAAGAGATGCAGCAATGTTGAAGAGAAAATTATCTACCTTGCAAACATATCTCGGTGGGATCAAATATATGACGGGGTTGCCTGATATTGTGATCATCGTTGATCAGCAAGAAGAATATACGGCTCTTCGAGAATGTGCCATTTTGGGGATTCCGACAATTTGTTTAATCGATACAAATTGTGACCCAGATCTCGCAGATATTTCGATTCCAGCAAACGATGACGCTATAGCTTCAATCCGATTGATTCTTAACAAATTAGTATCTGCAATTTGTGAGGGTCGTTCTAGCTATATAAGAAATCATTGATTATCATTAAGAATAATAAGATTAGTTAATTATTTGGTAACTCCATAGATTTATTGGATCGGTTACTATTTTTGAATTTTTAAAAAGAGATAAAAAAAGTACTGGGGATATTGATATTATGTTATGATGTTATGTAATTTCTTGGTATCGTAAATAAAATATACAATTAATGATTCAAGTTAGTGAGTTGAGAAATAGATGGTTGAATCAAAATAATTCCTTTTTTGAAGTTCAATTTCTGTCAGAGGACAATATGAATGTTATACCATGTTCCATTAAAACACTCAAAGGGTTATACGATATATCGGGTGTAGAAGTAGGCCAACATTTCTATTGGCAAATAGGAGGTTTACAAATCCATGCCCAAGTACTTATCACTTCTTGGGTCGTAATTGCTATCTTATTAGGTTCAGTCATCATAGCTGTTCGGAATCCACAAACCATTCCGACCGACGGTCAGAATTTCTTCGAATATGTCCTTGAATTTATTCGAGATTTGAGCAAAACTCAGATTGGAGAAGAATATGGTCCTTGGGTTCCCTTTATTGGAACTATGTTCTTATTTATTTTTGTTTCTAACTGGTCAGGTGCTCTTTTACCTTGGAAAATCATACAATTACCTCATGGGGAGTTAGCTGCGCCTACGAATGATATAAATACTACTGTTGCTTTAGCTTTACCCACGTCAGCGGCATATTTTTATGCGGGTCTTACCAAAAAAGGATTGGGTTATTTCGGGAAATACATTCAACCAACCCCAATACTTTTACCAATTAACATCCTAGAAGATTTCACAAAACCTTTATCTCTTAGTTTTCGACTTTTCGGGAATATATTGGCTGATGAATTAGTAGTTGTTGTTCTTGTTTCTTTAGTCCCTTCAGTAGTTCCTATACCTGTTATGCTTCTTGGATTATTTACAAGTGGTATTCAAGCTCTTATTTTTGCAACGTTAGCCGCGGCTTATATAGGTGAATCCATGGAGGGTCATCATTGACTAGTTTTCGAAATAGTCTTTTTTAAGCTTATCCCAATTCATGCATGATTCAAGATAATCCACTTGGTTGGGGAACATAATAGATACAAATACGTATGAATATACGACCTAGAGTCGTAGGAAAAAAGATAGACGATATTGCGGAATTGTAAAAAAAAAAAAAAGATGGGTTGGGGGGGTCACACTAGATGTATGTAATCTCTATAAGTCCAGCCCCTGTGTCTGTTTCGAGGAATGATTCTAGAATCCGATTCAATATAAAATGTGGGTGGTTTACGTTATGGAAGAAACAAATGTATATGTGATATTAGATATTTACTAGTTATATAGGACTATTCCTAATATATATATATATTATTTACTAGTTATATAGGACTATTCCTAATATATATATATATTATTATATACCCTATATATATATTATTGATTGATTTGATTGCGGTTCACTGCATTTATATAGTTCCAATATAAGTCCTTCTGTTTCGTCTGTGATTGTGGATTGAATGAAATGCAAAAAAGAGATGAACTCAAGGATAGTATCTAGAAGAAAAAAGAAAGGAAAGAAGAATTGAATGAAAGAATGGTTCGAAACAAAGAAATGCAATAACTAGAACCGTATACATATGTATTTACAAAAACTCCATTATGAGTAGAAACTCAAAATGAGATATCGAAATAGTTCTGACGATTCAGTAATGTTATCATTTCAATTCGGAGTTTTTAGTTATTTCGACCCGATAGATCTTAATCAGATAGATCTTAATGATAAAATCTTAATGAAAAAAATGATAAAAAAAATGAAGTAAAAATTCATTGGTTGATTGTATCATTAACCATTTTTTTTTTTTGGTGCGAGGAACTTACCATGAATCCACTGATTTCTGCCGCTTCCGTTATTGCTGCTGGATTGGCCGTAGGGCTTGCTTCTATTGGACCTGGAGTTGGTCAAGGTACTGCTGCAGGCCAAGCTGTAGAAGGTATTGCGAGACAACCAGAAGCAGAGGGTAAAATACGAGGTACTTTATTGCTTAGTCTAGCTTTTATGGAAGCTTTAACAATTTATGGACTGGTCGTGGCGTTAGCGCTTTTGTTTGCGAATCCTTTTGTTTAATCCTAGAAATGTAAAAAAGTACCTTACATACTATACTTTTTTTCTTATTTTTTTAACTCGCTATACTTTTTTCTTATTTTATTAACTCAGAATTGCTGTTTGCTTCTTCTAATTATATCAACGGTTTACTCTTACAATTATTTATTTGTTGAGACAATACCCCAGGAAAGGAAGGACTGTTTTGAGGATGAGTAATTACTGGATCCGCTCGTTTTCTTCCTTCGCGTACTTAGTTTAGTACAATGGAAACCTTTTTTTACTTTTTTTAGGAATCGTTTCAACAAACGAGATATTTCACAATTGACATGAGACCCAAGACTTAACCTAATAAGTATTTTATTGGATTGGAAACTTCAAGTCAAGTAAGAAATTTCAAAATTATCAAATTAAATTACTAGATTTAATCTACTCCCATTAAAAAAAAAAAATGGAAATAAAATTTATATAATAAAAAGAAATCGATCAAAAAGGGACGACGAAGTGATACAAAAAGAACTCTGTTCTTTGTTAGTCCTATCTATAAGAGGAGAGCATATGAAAAATGTAACCGATTCTTTCCTTTCCTTGGGTCACTGGCCATCCGCCGGGAGTTTCGGGTTTAATACCGATATTTTAGCAACAAATCCAATAAATCTAAGTGTAGTGCTTGGTGTATTGATTTTTTTTGGAAAGGGAGTGTGTGCGAGTTGTGTATTTCAAGAATAGGTTGGATCCATCCGACTGCACTTTATTTATGGTATTTTATTCATTTTATAGGATAAATAGGAAAAAAAGTGCACGATCTCAACGAATTATTTCTGAATAAATTAAGAAATCATATGTAAGAACCATAGCATTTCGTGACTTATTGGTAAATTTGATTCTCTATCAACCAATAATGTGAGACCATTAACATGGTTAAAGCTAAACTGTTTGAAGTCCAGGCAAAACATGGTACTCTTTCTACCGGTACTAACGTACCGAAATGGTTTAAAAATGAATAATTGGTAATTTATCTGATATAGAACACTCATATCGATAAAATGATTTGAACCGTTTATTAAAAAAATGGGCATCTTGCTCTTTTTTTCCAATGCCGAATCGACGACCTACGTAAAAAAAAATAGGAATTTTTGGATTTGAAGAAAAAAAAGAAATAAAAAAAATATATAGAAATAAATTGTAAATTTAAATTTTAAATTAAATAAAGAAGAAATCCAAATAAAGAAAGAACTTTGCTGACAATTATAGATTTTTGTCTGGTCGGAAGAGTCCTTCTAATATTCTGGTCTTATATCAGTTTCGATGTTTTTGAATATAAACAGAAAAGAGAGGGTAGGCTCATTACATTAAAAAAAAGATATGGGAATGCCCATAACATAAAATAAATAATTGAGCGTGAGAGCCAAATGAATCGAAAGATTCATGTTTGGTTCGGGAAGAGATTATGGAAGTTGTGAAATTAATGGTAAGATAATCTACTTTCATTAAATGATTTATTAGATAATCGAAAACAGAGGATCTTGAGTACTATTCGAAATTCGGAAGAATTACGTAGAGGGGCCATTGAGCAGCTCGAAAGAGCCAGGACTCGCTTACAGAAAGTGGAAATAGAAGCAGATGAGTATCGAATGAATGGATACTCTGAGATAGAACGAGAAAAAGAAAATTTGATTAATGCCACTTGTGACACTTTGGAACGATTAGAAAATTACAAAAATGAAACCCTTCATTTTGAACAACAAAGAGCGATTAATCAGGTCCGACAACGAGTTTTTCAACAAGCCTTACAAGGAGCTCTAGGAACTCTGAATAGTTGTTTGAATAGTGAGTTACATTTCCGTACGATCCGTGCTAATATTGGCATTCTAGGGG